TGGCCCCTTCGCGTAGCTCTTCTGAATTTCGAATAGTACTCAAGATTCTCTGTTTTCGATTATCTAATAAATCACTTAATGAAAGTAGATTATCTTCCCATTAATTTTTTAAATTCCATGATCTCTTCCCGAACCAAACATGAATCTTTCGATTCATTTGGCTCTCACGCTCACTTACTTATGGGAAATTCCCATATCTTATCTCTTTTTTATTTAGGTAATGAGCTTATCCTCTCTTCTATGTTCGGATTCCAAAATATTGAAACTGATCGTTGATCCAAGACCAGAATATTAGGAGGACTCTTCCGACCAGACAAAAAATCTGTAATTATCGGCAAAGTTGTTTCTTTTTTTTTATTTGAATGTTCTTTCTTTTTCTTCAAATCCAAAAAATTCCGCTTACTTTATACATAGGTCGTCGATTCCGCATTGGACAAAAAAAGGATGGGATTTCCATTTTTCCAGTAAAAGGTTCAAATCTTTTTATCGATATGAGTGTTCTATATCGGATAAAATGCAACTATTCATTTTGAAACCATCTCCATACTAACATAGTGGTAGAAAGAACACCAATGTTGCGCCCGGACTTCAAATAATTTAGTTTTAACCATGTTTAGGGTCCCATATTATTGGTTGATAGAGAATCAAAGTTTATTTACCAATGAATCACGAAATGCTATGGTTCGTACATATGATTTCTGAATTTATTCAGAAGTAATTCGCGAGATCGTGCACCTTCCTTTCCTAGTTATAAAGAATAAAGCGCAGCTGGTTAGATCCAGCTTATTCTTGAAATAAACAACTCGCACACACTCCCTTTCCAAAAAAAATCAATACACCAAGGACTACACTTAGATTTATTGGATTTGTTGCTAAAATATCGGTATTAAATCCGAAACTCCCGGCGGATGGCCAGTGACCCAAGGAAACGAAAGAATCGGTTACATTTTTCATATGATCTCCTCTTATAGATAGGACTAAAATTGAACAGAGTTCTTTTTGTATTACTTTTCCCTTTTTGATTTGAATTTGATTTATTTTTGATTCATTTACTTTTTTCTCAATATCTCTTCAATATATTAAATTGAAGTTCCAAAAAAATAAAAAGAAAATACTTAGTAGAATTAGGTCCCAGGTCTCGTATCAATTGTGAAATACCTCATTTGTTGCAACGCTTCTTGAAAAAAAAAAGGTTCCGTTGGACTAAGAACGGGAAGGAAGAAAGCGAGTGGATCCGCTAATTCCTGATCCTCAAATTAGTCCTTCCCACGGGGTATTATCTCAACGAATATGTTAATGTAGGAATGAAATATTTATATAATTAGAAAAATCAAGTGGCAAATCCAAGGTAATAAAATAAGAAAGACAAAACAAAGACTTTCAGATTTCTAGGATTAAACAAAGGGATTTGCAAATAAAAGCGCTAATGCCACGACCAGTCCATAAATTGTTAAAGCTTCCATAAAAGCCAGACTAAGCAATAAAGTACCTCGTATTTTACCCTCTGCCTCTGGTTGTCTCGCGATACCTTCTACGGCTTGACCCGCAGCAGTACCTTGACCAACTCCAGGTCCAATAGAAGCCAGCCCTACAGCCAATCCAGCAGCAATAACGGAAGCAGCAGAAATCAGTGGATTCATGGTAAGCTCCTCGCATAAAAATAAAGAAATGGTTAATGATACAAGCAACTAATTAATTATGACTTATTATATTATTCCTAAGATCCATCCAGTCGAAATAACTATGAACTACTAAAATAATGAGATTATTGAATGAGCAGAACTGCTTCGATCTCGCGTTTTTAGTTCCTTTCCTATCCATGGAGTCTTTATCACTTTATCAATCCATAATCAATCCACATAATCAATCGGACCTAGTTCTTTCTTCCATTTCATTTATTTGTTATGAACCGTTCTTTCAATTCTGCACTCTTTCTCTTCTATATGCTTGATTTCATCTGTTTATTCATTCGGCCCAGACGAAGCGGAAGGACTTCTATTGTAATTCCTATCTAAATTCACGGTGGGGTAGGAAAGAAAGTCGATAAGATATATTCATATAGAACTGGTAAATATCTAATATCACATATACATGGCTTTCTTCCATAACGTAAACCAAAAATGCACATCTTATATTCACCCCGATTCTAGAATAGAATCATTCTTTGAAACATACAGAAGATTTGGCTTATAACCATTAAATTATATATACCCAGTTCGACCCCACCCCTAATCCATTTTTTATGAATCTCGTTTGAAAATTCTTGGATTGGGGTCCTTTTCTTTATCATTCTCCCGCATTAATACAAGCATGAATACAAACGGACAAATTCATTAGTCTGAATCCTTACATATCAATACAATATCAATATTGAGATCCAATTGCATCCAATTAATTACATATAATTTTGATCAATCGTTGAATGAAATCAAATAAAATGGGTGGGACTAGTTCCATAGAACATTTTTTGTTTTATCGCACATCGGAACGGAACCGGATA